GGCTTGCCCTTTCATGAGCGGGGACAGAATGAAACGACCATAATAAAGACGCTTACCGTCTACTCTTGATTCAACACATTTCCACTGTAGTGTTCGAGTGGATCCTGCTATTTCCTCTCGAACCATACTAAATATTATTATTTGATCAGATCATTGAATCATTTATTTCTCTTGCAATCCGTTTAATTCTTATTTTTACACACGTCTTTTTTTAGGAGGTCGACATCCATTATGTGGCATAGGTGTTACATCACGTACGAAACTTAATAGTATACCACTTCTACGAATGGCCCGTAATGCTGCGTCTCTTCCGAGACCAGGACCCTTTATCATAACTTCTGCTCGTTGCATACCCTGATCAACTGCAGTACGAATAGCATTTGAAGCGGCGGCTTGAGCAGCATAGGGTGTCTTTCTTCTTGTGCCTTTGAATCCAGAAGTACCGGCGGAGGCCCAAGAAACCACCCGACCTCGTACATCTGTAACAGTTACAATAGTATTGTTGAAACTCGCTTGAACATGAATAACCCCTTTTGGTATTCTACGTCCATTCTTACGTGAACCAATACGTCCATTCCTACGCGAACCAATTTTTGGTATAGGTTTTGCCATATTTTTTCATCTCATAAATATGAATCAGAAATATACAGAAAGATACGGAGATATCCATTTCATGTTAAAACAGATCCTTTATTTTTACATGGCCCTTCTTTGAGAAATTTTATAAAAGAAAGATTATCCTTGTCTCTGTTTATGTCTCGGATTGGAACAAATCACTATAATTCGTCCGCGCCTACGGATCAGTCGACATTTTTCACAAATTTTACGAACGGAAGCTCTTATTTTCATATTTCTCACTCCTTACCTTAATTTGAAATCTATTCCTTGGAAGAAAATAAGTCTCTTGTATTTTATTTTTTAGCTTCGAGTTGTATCTCTCACCAAAGGAATGTTTTCAAAAATCATTTAATCGCTCGAATCTTTGCTGCGGAGTCTATAAATTATACGTCCTCTAGTTGAATCATACCGACTTATTTCGATTTTTACTCTATCTCCCGGCAGTATCCGTATCAAACTGCGTCGGATCCTCCCTGAAATATAACCTAGAATTAGATCTTCATTATCTAAACGGACCCGGAACATACCGTTGGGAAGTGATTCAGTAATTAAACCTTCATGAATCAATTTTTGTTCTTTCATCCAGGTAACCCCTTGAAATATCATCAACTAATGGAGGAAGAGTTATATAACTCACTTTTCCTCTCTATTTCACAAATAGGAAGTTAGAGATCAAATTAGGATACCGGAGGAAGATCACCATATATAGCACAAAATTTCTCCTCCAATTTTTTCTAGTCTAGCTTCTCGATCTGTCATTATGCCTCGAGAAGTGGAAAGAATTACAATTCCCATTCCACCTAAAATCTTAGGAATTTTTTGATAGTTGGAATAGATTCGTAGACCAGGTCGACTGATACGTTTTAAAATAGTTCTATATATTCCTTTCCTAGTCCTTCTATGGCGCAAGGTTGAAACCAAGAAATCTTTGTTACTTTCCTGATGTTTCCGAACGTTTTCAATAAAACCTTCTTGTAGGAGTATTTTAACAATGTTTTCGGTGATATTAGTGGATGCTATTCGAACCGTTCCATTTTTACTCATGTCAGCATTTCTTATAGAAGTTATTATATCAGCAATAGCGTCTCTGCCCATGACGAATTCTAATTATTGGTGCTTCTTAATTTTGATATAATCAACATGTTTTTTTATTTTGAATTATTCAATTTCAATTATTAATTATTAAAAGTATATGCGTGAAACACAATCTATTAATTTAATCCATTTCAGATATCCCACTATAACTATATCATAGTTTCATCTACTAGTATTTATAATACTTCAGGAGCTAATGAAACTATTTTAGTAAAATTCAACTGTCTCAATTCCCGAGCAATCGCGCCAAAAACTCGAGTTCCTTTTGGATTTCCTTCTTGATCAATGACAACCGCAGCATTGTCATCATATCGTATTATCATACCGTTGTCACGTTTGAGTTCTTTACATGTACGTACAATTACAGCTCGAATTACTTCTGATCTTTCTAGAGGCATATTGGGCACTGCTTCTTTGATTACAGCAACAATAACGTCACCAATATGAGCATATCGATGATTACCAGCTCCTATGATTCGAATACACATCAATTCTCGAGCTCCGCTGTTATCTGCTACATTCAAAAGGGTCTGAGGTTGAATCATATCATTTTTATTTGAATCTGTTATTTCAATGCAAAGAATGAGGAAAAAAAGAAATAGTGTTTGTCTAGAAATAAATAAACCCGCGGTTGTTTTTTCATCCTCAATACCCCTTTTGTTTATCTTTAGTTCTATATCCCTATCCTGAAATAATAAATTGAGTTCGTATAGGCATTTTGCACGCAGCTATTGAGATAGCTGCTCTGGCTACAGTTTCTGATACTCCACCCATTTCATAAAGTATTCGGCCTGGTTTAACAACGGATACCCAATATTCGGGAGATCCTTTCCCCGAACCCATACGTGTTTCCGTAGGTCTTATTGTAACAGGTTTGTCTGGAAATATACGTACCCATATTTTTCCACCACGACGTGCATATCGTGTCATTGCTCTTCGCCCTGCTTCTATTTGTCTAGCTGTGATCCAAGCAGGTTCAAGTGCCTGAAGAGCATATCTGCCGAAACTAATATGATTGCCCCGACAAGATATTCCCTTCATTCTTCCTCTATGGTGCTTACGAAATCTAGTTCTTTTAGGGTTATAGTTGATGGTTTTTTATTAATCCCACCTCTACTACAGAACCGGACATGAGAGTTTCCTCTCATCCAGCTCCTCGCGAATGAAAAGATTCGATACAGATACACATCTATTTAATAATTAGTGCACTAAACTAAGTAATGGGATTTATTGATATTTCATTTATTACATAGGAAGCTCCATATATGGCTATATGTGTATATTTATAGATAATGCTTATTTTTTATAACGAATCCCTATTTTTTTTTACTCTTATCGAGTCAAGCCAATATTGTATTGTAATACAATAAATAAATAAGGGTTTCGCGGGCGGATATTGACTCTTTCCTGCTTCATTCGTAGGATCAATCCATGACCTCTCAGAGTAAATCAATTTGTTCTTGGTTCGTTCCGCCATCCCGCCCGATGAATTATTAGGATTCATTTTTCTTTTATATTTTATTTATATTTTAATAGTAGAATCTTATATAGTTACAGGTTTCGTCGTTCCTATAGCTTCTCCATTAATGGTTAGGCCTGAACTCTGCAACGGAGCTCCCAACAAAATTTGTTCCCGAGCCAATCTCCTCAGTTTCTATTAACCCAGGGCTCTTTATTATTTATATTATACTTTATTATTTGTATTATTATATATATTAATATATCAATATTAATGCTTTATCACACTGCCTTTTATGAGGTGATTCATAGACCATACATATTGGAATCATCTATCATTGATATTTTTGTTCTCTCTTTCTATCACCTTTCCATTTATCCGCATCCCTTTATTTTTTTCTTCAAAATCCATAATCAGATTTTTTTTTATGAAAATTTCAGTTGTTACAATTATATGATTGATTCAGTCATTCAGTCATATAGTGACTGTTTCTTGGGATCTCGACAATACGAAGCAATAAGTTGGTTATTAGTTTTTCGTTTATTTTATTGTTTTATTTTATATAGTTATTAAGTTTATAGTGGGGGTCAGTCTTTTTTTTGAAGCCCAGCTTTAAACTCTAAAGAAAAAACTAACGAGTCACACACTAAGCATAGCAATTATAAATTATAGCAAAAGTAAGATTAATCCATTTTTTATTCAACCTTATATAATTATAATTAGAATTGTTTATTTTTGTTTGATTTAACGGAAAAAGTAAAAAAACAGAAATATTTTCTAATTTTTTGTTCTATCACTGGACAGAATGGCAAGATAAAAAAAGGTCTATTATTCCTCGTTCACAAATATCCAAATTTTTAGGCCTAATACTCCATGGATAGTTCGAATTGTATAGGAACAATGATCAATTTTAGCACGAATTGTTTGTAGAGGAACTCTACCTTCTCTGATCCATTCGACACGTGCAATTTCTTTTCCGTCGATACGCCCTGCAATTTGTATTTGAATTCCCTTTGTATCTGTTTGTTCAGTTAATTCAATAGCTCTTTTCATTGCCTTTCGAAACGAAACTCTATTTCTTAATTGTGAAGCCATATATTCTGCAAGAATATTAGGGTGTCCATAAGGTTTTTCAATTCTTGTGATAGCAATATTGAGTCTTCGGTTCACAGAATGCAACTCTTTTTGTACATTCATCTGTAATTTTTCGATCCCTCGCGTTCGGCCCTCTATTAATAAATTGGGAAACCCAATATAGATTATGACCTGGATCAAATCGATTCTTTTTTTAATTTCTATTCGTGCAATTCCAATTCCTTCGAAACCTGGGGATATTCTCTTATTTTTTTGTACATAGTTCTTGATACAATTCCGTATTTTCTCATCTTCTTGTAGACCTACAAAAAAAGTTTTTGGTTGTGCGAACCAAAAGGAATGATGATTTTGGGTTGTACCAAGTCTGAAACCAAGTGGATTTATTTTTTGTCCCATATTTTTTTATTCTATTATCTTTTCATCCATTTTTTTTTCTAAAGATAAATCGAAATTTTAGATGAATCTCTAAAATTTCGATTTATCTTTTAATACAATTGTTATATGACAAGTGGGTCTTTTTATCGGATAACTACGTCCTCTAGCCCTGGGTCTTAACTTTTTCACAAAGGGGCCCCCATTGACTTCGGCTTTACTAATGAATGAATCAGCTCCGTTCAAACCCATATTATGATTAGCATTTGCTGCTGCAGAATAAACCAATTTTAAAATGGGATAAGATGCTCGATAGGGCATGAGTTCCAGTATCATAAGTGTTTCCTCATAAGAACGCCCG